ACGTTTTTGATGAACCAATCCAATGAATACACCCGTAACAAGTCCCTATATGATTTCTGGTGGAATCGGAAAGCACTAAGTACAAGCAAGATACACAGTTGCCCCTTGGAAGTCTCAAGGGAATGTGACTAATGGAATATGTAGGAATAGCAAGACCTATTGTTGCCTTTCATAAAAAAAAAGCAGAAAAAAAAATATACCATCAAGATATATAACTATCTATCACATACCCCTAATTTCCCATCTAAGCCTTACTGTCTCTACTTCTGTGAAATGTGAAACAATTGGAAGACACCCTATTACATTCTTGGCGGGGTTACCCCAACGAAAGCACTTTTTTCCACTTTTATTCTATAAAAGCCAATCACCCATACAATATTAATTGAAAACCTGAGCACTCAGAGACTCTCATGAGTTTGTATGGATACAAAGTATCTTCAGTTCTTTCCACAACTCCTAATTGGATTCCCCACCAGCCTACCCAATCTACTTCAAGACTCAGTCAGTAAACACTAGTAGGGTAAGGTAATTAGGAAGTATTTATAGTCCTTCCTATAACCCCTTCTTGGATCCTAGGAGCAAGGATTTACAGTCTCTTAGGAACCTTCCTTTGGATACACGGATTTACGGTCCCTGACTTTCGTAGTTCTGAATCTCACAATTGAATCTTACTATGGATTTGATTCGATTGATAAATCAAATCAATGGCCTGAACGCATCAGGAATCCGTAATTAAGTGAGTATTTCTTTATTTATATTGGTAATTCATATTGGTATGGTACAGGTTTGGGTCACACCCCGATTTTTGAAGAAATAATTGAAAGTCAACCCCCCGATTCTTAAAATTGGGTATCGACAGTCCCCGCCCCTTACCTCTGCTTCTGCCAGGCAAGAATTTTGTGAGTTCTATTAGTTTAGTAGGGTAAAAAATTCCGAGTCTTTTGTTAATCAGGCGACACCCGGATTTGAACTGGGGAGAAAGGATTTGCAGTCCCCCGCCTTACCACTCGGCCATGCCGCCAAAACGATACAAAATAGATATAGATGGAAATATTCTGGGGAATTGCTGAACCATTTCTTTTTTTTGATTGGATCCTTTCTCTTAGATTGATTGTATTTCAAAACACACAACACCTAAATAAAAGCTTTCCCCTTTTTTTCTATTGAAAGAGAAAAATGGATTTCCAGTCACAGAATCCAAAATTCAGAGCAAATTGGAAGCATTAATGACTGTGAATTCATGAATGGTTCTTGGATTTTGATCTCCAATTTGGTTTCCTTAATAACATAAGGAGATCAAATTGATATACGACTAATCAGTCTCAATTCTTTTCCATAATGAATCCTTTTCAATTTCAATTATAACAACAATTATGTGTATATGTAAACCCCAGAACAGAAATTCTTACACGGATACCTAGTCAGGTATCTTATCTACATATTCCTATTAGGAAATCGTCGTGCTTGCATTTTTCATTGAATATATTGAATATAAAATCGAAATTTGGATATAGCACGACCTATGTTGCCTCAAGGGAACTTCGATAAAAGATGGGATATACGGATAGCTAGATAGTTATATCTGCATGTACTTAATAAATATGACTTCTCTTACGCACTTCAATCGTATTCTACTAATTAACAAATGGGTAGAAATATCTTTTCTCTCTGCGAATCATTTTTTGAACAACGGAATCGATGAAATAAATTAAGTGCTAAAATCAAAGTCAACTCTAGACGGTTCCTGATTATTCTGTCTTTATCTCACTCATAGAGAACAGATTCAATTCCGAATCCATTTATGGTACCCAATCTGATCGTAATATCATAAGGTAGAAATTGGATCTATTTTGATATTCTATACAAGACTCCATAAGTCTAAGTGGCAGAATTTTGTTTCCAGGAATGTTTTATCAATTCATTTCCATTTGTATCTGTCGCAAATTCGAATTTGAGTCACATTTTTTTTTATTCCTCCGTTCATACGTATTTAGTACATATATATATGGATATGGGGTTGGATAAAATTTCATGTTGTTCAAATGAGCAAAATATACATTCCATCGTTGCTAGATCAATCTATATGGTTCAACGAAGAGTGAGCCAATCAATAGTTGGATTTTTTCGATAAACGGAAAACTTAAGATGTTCCGGGATGGAAATGAGGGAATGTATACAATACCAGGGTTTAGTCAGATACAATTTGACGGATTTTGTAGGTTCATTGATCAAGGCTTGATGGAAGAACTTCATAAGTTTCCAAAAATTGAAGATACAGATCAAGAAATTGAATTTCAATTATTTGTGGCAACATATCAATTGGCAGAGCCCTTGATAAAAGAAAGAGATGCTGTGTATGAATCACTCACATACTCTTCTGAATTATATGTATCCGCGGGATTAATTTGGAAAACCGGTAGAGATATGCAAGAACAAACCGTATTTATTGGAAATATTCCTCTAATGAATTCCCTGGGAACCTCTCTAGTAAGTGGAATAT